ATTGCTGAAGGATTGCTGAATAAAAAACTACACTAAATAAGAGAGCAACGGAATCATCATATTCTTTAAAAAAGATTCTCAAACAAAAAAGAAAGGTGATTATTATATTTTGGATTAGTTACTGATTTGGGTCTGATAGACCCGGTATATTTATATTATATATATATTTTATATTTCTGCAATGGACGGTAGATTTGATATTTATAGTAGAGCCGAGCCGTATGCTATATAAAAGAGATGCCTGTACGGCTTTAAATTTGTTTTTTATATGCCCTACCTTATAATCCAAGATTAGGAAAAACTCCTATTCTGTTAGACTCTCAGCTCAGGGTAATGATACATCAACCTGCTACTTCTTCCTATGAGGGACAAGCAGGAGAATGTATGCTGGAAGCGGATGAATTACGGAAAATGCGAAAAACTATGGCAAATATTTATGCCCAAAGAACCGGCAAAGCTTCCTCGCAGATATACAGAGACATGGAAAGGGATCTTTTTTTGTCAGCAGAAGAAGCTCAAGACCACGGAATTGTGGATACGGTCGCGGATTAAAGGAGGATATCATATGGCAAGCATATATAAACCCCCAGATCCGCCGTCGTTTTTCGCTTGGCTTTTAAAACTTTTGAAGGGATTGATTGATTCCTATTTTAGGAATACTCCTCCCTCTAGAGTAGCGTTTAGCCTTTATAGGCTGTTGAATTATTTACAGAAATTAGTTCGGGAGTATTTTAATAATCAACAGGATCCTGATGATGATGATAAGGATGAGGAAGCTCTGACTCGTAAGCTATTGATAATAGATATATTTTTATATATTCTAATCTTTATGTTGGCGTTCTTACACGCTTCATACAGAAATAGTTTGGTAAAATCTTCATTTTTCAAGAAATCAAGTTGAAAATAAAAAAATATTGTTTTTGTTACTTATTTATCAATAAGATCAATAAGTTAGTGTTACTACTGAGTAAGAAATTAAAAAGTATTCCTGAAAGGTATTACCCATAAATACAGGATTTGTTATTTTAGCTTTTTAATTGTCTTTTAGTTGTTCTTTACTTTAACTGTCTTACCAACCGGATTTTATAGAATCTAAAAAATTCATAATTATCCGGTTAGGATTGATCTAAACCAGCTCATTATATATATATGACTCACCATGCCAACTATAAAACAACTTATTAGAAACACAAGACAGCCAATCCGAAATGTAACAAAATCTCCCGCTCTTCGGGGATGCCCTCAGCGCCGAGGAACATGTACTAGGGTGTATGTGCGACTCGTTTAGATCATAGACTAAAATAGAAAAATCTAGTCTATTAATAAGAATTATATATATAATTCTATTGTGTATAAAATTTATGGTTTCGATTGGTGCAAACCGAATCACCTTAATTTGTAATTTAAGATGAAAAATACTTTCCCATTGGTAACAAATAGTTATCCATTAAGCGGGAAAAATCCAATTTTAAATAAAAAATTGTGCCCTAAATTTTGCAATAACGGACTAAGAGGGTCAACTACCCAGCTAATCTTCATACTTAAATACCGTTACTGTATAGCTAGATTTTGTTGTGAAAGACCTATTACTAGATATTTCATGGGTAGAGCCCATAAGTGTGAACTGTACAAGTTCACAATAACATTGATTGAATGAGGATTCAATGAAAGAAGGGGCTCCGGTGTATAGAGAGGACCTCACCGTTTAACAAGTAATCATAGAAACGATGGAACCCACCATTTCTTTGTCTATTTCTATTAAATTAACTATGCTTTTTTGAATACCTAGTATCAATAGAATTTCTTATTAAGAGGTTAAATACTTAGAAAAAATAAAAAAAATCGTGGTTGGGAAGGTTATAGCAGCAAAAGCCATTGGAATTTTTATTTTATACATTGGAAGAATCCATTTTGTTATTAATAGACTAGGAAGGATAAAAGAATAACTGAAAGAAAAAAATAAAATAGTTATTCATCAAAGTCTCACTTATTCAATGACCAGAGTTAAACGAGGATCTATCGCTCGAAAACGGAGGACAAAAATGAGTTTATTTACATCAAGCTTTCGCGGAGCTCATTCAAAACTTACTAGAACTATTTTGCAACAGAAAATAAAAGCTTTGGTTTCGGCTCATCGGGATAGAGATAGTAAAAAAAGGGATTTTCGCAGTTTGTGGATCAGTCGAATAAACGCAATAATTGCCCAAAATATAAACAACGTATACTGTATTTATAGTAAATTCGTTTATAATCTGTACAAGAGTCAATTGCTTCTTAATCGTAAAATAGTTGCACAAATAGCTATATTAAAAGGGAATTGTCTTTTTATGATTGCCAAGGAGATCATAAAAAATAAAAATTCCCCGGAGACTCAACTCCGGGAAGGTGGTAGAATAAAAGAAATTTGTATGATAAAATAGAATTCATATGATAAAGTTATCAAAATAAATAAACAACCACGCTCAAAAAAATTATTCTTCTTCACCTATTATCTTTTTTCTTACAACGCAACATCCTCAATTAGGATTGTCGTATTTTTCGAAAAAAAAAATAAATATCAATCCGCATTTTCGATTCAAAATGAAATTTACTTGAAGAGTAACTCTATTTATATTTTTTTTTTAGAACAGTAGTAGGAGTTCTAGCGATCGACTCGCTTTTTTCATATTTTTTTTTTCCATATTTTTTTTTTTCATATTTTTTTTTTTCATTATTAACAAAACGTAACGGATTAAGACTAACAAAAGGTAACAAAGATAAAATACGAGCTTGTTTTATAGCAATCGTAATTAATCGTTGTTGTTTTAAGGTTGATCTATTCACGCGTCTAGATAATATTTTTCCTTGTTGACTAATAAGTCGATAAAGTAAACTCATGTTTTTATAATCAATTCGATCCCCCGATTGGATCGGAGACAAACGCCTACGAAAAGATTTCTTAGATTTAAAAAAGAGTCGCTTAGATTTAGATTTATCCATGGTTTGTTTATTCCTATACCGAAAATCCCATTTGTTATAAAAAAAAAAAAGGATTTGTTTTATTTATATTCTTATTTTTTTTTTTAATATATATTTCTATTTGTTATATATGCTATTTATAGGTTGTTATATATCTAATTTATAGAATCTAATTTATAGAATTTACCTCCTAAGGGTGACACACAAGCAATCCATTTTCTCTATTTCTTTATCTCGACGTGAATCGTATGTTTGCAACAAAAGGGACAGAATTTTCTCAATTCCAATCGATTGGGTGTATTGTGTCGATTCTTTTGAGTAATATATCTAGAAATACCCCTAGATTCCTTATTAACACTCTTTTTATCACAACTGCTACATTCCAAAATAACAGTTATTCGTATATCTTTACCTTTGGCCATGAACCTCCTTTGGTTTTTTTTGATTCACTTAACTCTTCTATTTTAAGATTCGAAGCGAAGAAGAAAAAAGGAACGAAAAAAGTATAAGTTGATAATTCAAAATCAAATTATGAAAGATTTTGTTCCAATTCATTTTTTTTTTTATATAGTACAGTAATAATTCAGTAATACAATGATTTAGAACTATATTTCGAATCACAGTACAGTATTTCATTTTTCATTTAAATATCTTGTATGATATTATTGACCCGCCCAAGCAAGTATTCTATTACAATTCCATTTATGGTCTCACTCTATTATTAATTTAATAGCAATGGAATTGAATTAATACTTCAATTCCATTGAAACCTGGGAAAAACTCCTAATTTCACGGAGGCCAAATCCACCTTTCTTAAATTAATTTGCTCTTTTTTTTTCGAACTTATTCTATTCTAATTAGAAAAAAAAAAAAAACGAACCAAGAGGGATTTAATCACAGATATTTTATTGGATCTCTAATCTTTGTCACCCCTTCCCGTGCCAATAACTAGAATCAAAAAAAGGGGAATGTCAATGCATCCGGGAATAAACGATTGATTTCTATCAAGAGACCTGCTAGAACCGCGAACCATAGAGTACTTGCCACTGGTGCCACAGAGAGATATGTTTTTAGATCTCGCATTTCAAATCCTCCTTCGTTTTTTTCTTGTAATTTGTAATACATAATAATACAGAATTACATATTAGGAATATGATCAATAATTATACATTCTATTAAAAGAATATTTTAAATTTTTAAATTTTTTATTATATTTTTATATTTTTTATTATATTTTAATGCTATTATATATTTATTTATATATATATATTATACTCTTTATGTTCTTGTTATTATTATTATACTCTTTATATTGTTAATATTTATATTCTATATCCTATCTATTCATCGATATCTTATTTATACGATATAATGATATAATAAAGTAAAAAAAAAATGACAGGATAGATTCTATCTATATATAGAATGGAAAAATGTGGAAAACAAGACAAAAAGTCTTTACAATGACAATGGAAACCAATGTAAAGGGATGTAGCGCAGCTTGGTAGCGCGTTTGTTTTGGGTACAAAATGTCACAGGTTCAAATCCTGTCATCCCTATCGCTAACTAGTAGTTATCGTATCAGCAGTAACAATAGATCAATTGCGACCGATTCAAATGGATACATACTCAATATGAATAGTTCTCCATATTGAGTATGTATGCATGCAAGATCTATTGCCATCACATAAAATTATTTATGAAAAGAAAGCGCTCTTAGTTCAGTTCGGTAGAACGCGGGTCTCCAAAACCCGATGTCGTAGGTTCAAATCCTACAGAGCGTGATTCCGCCCGATTCTTCTTAGATTGAGAATGACACTTAAATCTTAAATAATGGGATAACAGTCTAATCAAAAGTTTTAATTTGATCTACTGTGAATTAGTAGTAAAACAAAGAAATGGCAGGTCAATAAACAAGAGAGATGTTAGTTAAATCAAATATCCAACTGATCACCACGTCGGTATTGTAAATATGCCGTTACAAATAATCCAGCCAAAGTAATAGGAATTAGACCTAACACGATTCCAAATAGAGAAACTTC